TGTTAATTTGATATAAGATAATTGCTATGCTTAGTGTGTGACTCGGTGGTTTTTGATTTTTAGGGAAAGGATTCAAAAAAAAAAATAGGCCGACTCCTATTATGAATTAATAAGTATAGAACTAATAACCAATATAGAACTAATAACCAACCCATCGCTTTGCATTATCTGGATTCAAAGAAGCAGTCAAGATATGATATAGTAATCATATAATTGCAGCAATTGCAATTTTTTTTTTTTTTTTCAGAAAAAAAAAATCAATCTGATTATTTTATTCTAAAACAAAATAGAAAATAATGCAGATAAATGGAAGGGTGAAAGAAAGAAAAAAAAAGAAAAAAAAAATATCAATGATATATGATTCCAATATGTAAGGTCTATGATTCATTTTATAAAAGCCAATGAATGTAATAAAGCATCAATAGAGATTGATCTATAATTAAATGAATCTATTCATAGAACAAAAAATCAAGAGCCTGGAGCCAATAAAGACTGAGAAAATTGACTCAATAACAAATTTCATTCAATTTGATTTTATTCAGGACTCCATTGTAAAAGTAGGACCTAACCATTAATTGGGAAGTGATGGGGACGACGGAACCAATAAATCAGTACTGATTTATTGGGCAGGATGGCGAAAGAAAAGAAAGGAACCAGTAGACAATTCATTTCTATTTAGTCTTTATTCTAAAAGCTAATGGATTACTTCCACAAATGAAATAATTATTGAAATAGTAAAATAATTATTGAAATAGTAAATATTCGCCCGCGAAGGTTTTTATGTTATTAAATTTAATAATTTTAAACAAAACAATCTGATAACATATTGACTATATAAAATATATAAACAGAATGAAAACCAGAAATCGAATACATAGTCATATAAAATTCGATAGAATAGAAAATAGAATAATACAAAAATATACAAATTTCTAATAATACAAATTTATAATAACAGGAGAAATCCCACCAAATACTATGCTTTAGTATAGTATATTATTACATGTATATTTTTTTAATCATTTCATTCGCGAGGAGCTGGATGAGAAGAAACTCTCATGTCCGGTTCTGTAGTAGGGATGGAATTGATAAACGACCATCTACTATAACCCCAAAAGAACCAGATTCCGTAAGCAACATAGAGGAAGAATGAAAGGAATGTCTTATCGAGGTAATTGTATTTCTTTCGGTAGATATGCTCTTCAGGCACTTGAACCCGCTTGGATTACATCTAGACAAATAGAAGCGGGACGACGAGCAATGACAAGAAATGCGCGCCGCGGGGGAAAAATATGGGTACGTATATTTCCTGACAAACCTGTTACTGCAAGACCTACGGAAACACGTATGGGATCGGGGAAAGGATCCCCCGAATATTGGGTAGCTGTCGTTAAACCTGGCAGAATACTTTATGAAATGGGCGGAGTAACAGAAAATATAGCTAGAAAGGCTATTTCAATAGCAGCGTCAAAAATGCCTATACAAACTCAATTCATTATTTCGAGATAGGAATAGAAAAACCAAAGGAAAAAGTCCTTTAGGATTAAAAAAACAAAAATCGAACGTTTATTTTTTTTTTTGAACAAAAATATTTCTTTTTTTTTGCCCTTTGCATTGAAATAACAGATTAAAAAAATGATATGATCCAATCTCAGACCCATTTGAGTGTAGCAGATAACAGTGGAGCCCGAAAATTAATATGTATTCGAATCATGGGAACTAGTAATCGGCGATATGCACATATCGGTGACATTATTGTTGCTGTAATCAAAGAAGCCGTACCAAATTCACCTCTAGAAAGATCCGAAGTAATCAGAGCTGTAATTGTACGTACTTGTAAAGAACTCAAACGTGACAACGGCATAATAATAAGATATGATGACAATGCTGCAGTTGTCATTGATCAAGACGGAAACCCAAAAGGAACTCGAATTTTTGGTGCAATCGCCCGGGAATTGAGACAGTTAAATTTCACTAAAATAGTTTCATTAGCACCTGAAGTATTGTAAGATAAAACATTGTAAGATATAAGATGAGACCCCGATATAGTTATAGTATTTGAATGGAATTAATTATTAATTAAAGTAAATTAGAATAAATTAGAAAATTAATTAAAAAAAATGAATTAAAAATGAAAGAAATTAGTAGATTGGAGTTCATGCATATACCTCTAAAATAATAAAAAAAATGAATTCATATGATAAAAAGAAAACAAACAAAAAAAAAAGAAAAATATGTTGATTATATCAAAATTATGAGGCACCAATAAATTGAGTTTATCATGGGGAGAGACACTATTGCTGACATAATAACCTCTATACGAAATGTGGACACGGATAGAAAAGGAACTGTCCGACTAGCATTTACTAACATCACCGAAAAAATTATTAAAATACTTTTGCAAGAAGGTTTTATTGAAAATGTGAGGAAACATCAGGAAGGTAAGAAATTTTTTGTTGTTTTAACTCTACGACATAGACGAAATAGGAAAGGATCGTATGGAACTAATCTAAATTTAAAACGAATAAGTCGGCCTGGTCTACGAATCTATTCTAACTATCAAAAAATTCCTAGAATTCTAGGCGGGATGGGGATTGTAATTCTTTCTACCTCTCGGGGTATAATGACAGACCGAGAGGCTCGACTAGAAAAAATCGGTGGAGAAATCTTGTGTTATATATGGTAATCTTTCCTCTCGGACATCAAAATTTTATCCGGACTTCCTGTTTGTGAAAAAAAAAAAAAAAAAATAGAAAGAAGAAAGAAAAGGGTTCTAATATTATTTTTATTATTTTTCCTGCATTATATTAATTGATACTTGATACTTCACGAGGTTTTAGCTGGAATGAAAGAATAAAAATAGAGTCAAGTCAAGAGGGTTTAATTGTTGAATCACTTACTAATGGTATCTCTCAAGTTTGTTTCGATAATGAAGATCGGATTTTAGGTTCTGTTTCAGAAAAAATCCGACATAGTTTTGTTTTATCCGTAGACTACTAAGGCATAGAGTAAAAATAAAAATGGAAGTAAGCCGATATGATTCGACCAGAGAACGTCTAATCTATAGACTACACAACAAAAATTCGAATGATTAGGTAGTTTTTTTTTTTCAACTTCCTTATTCCTTTCATTTTCATAGAGATATAATTCCAGATTGGAAAATTTAACGAAACTTATTTTCTTCAAAAACACATGTATATTCAAAATTAAGGAATGACAAATATGAAAATAAAGGCCTCCGCTCGTAAAATTTGTGAAAAATGCCGACTAATACGTAGACGGGGACGAATTAGAGTAATTTGTTCCAATCCGAGACATAAGCAAAGACAAGGCTAGTCCTTCGAAACCGGGACTCTTTATCTTCTTTATCTTTAAGGCATCCGATATATAAATAAAAAAAAAAAGATTTATTTTGACATGACATGGATATATCCATAGACACCTGGCTTCTATTTATAAGATGATAACATAAAATATGGCAAAACCTTTACCTAGAATTGGTTCGCGCAGGAATGGCCGTATTAGTTCACGTAAGAATGCGCGTAAAATACCAAAAGGAGTTATTCATGTTCAAGCAAGTTTCAACAATACTATTGTGACGGTTACAGACGTACGGGGGCGGGTGATCTCATGGTCTTCCGCCGGAATGTGCGGGTTCAGGGGCACAAGAAGAGGGACACCATTTGCTGCTCAAACCGCAGCTGGAAATGCTATTCGGACAGTAGTGGATCAAGGTATGCAACGAGCTGAAGTCATGATAAAAGGCCCCGGTCTCGGACGAGATGCGGCATTAAGAGCTATTCGTAGAAGTGGTATATTATTAAGTTTCGTCCGGGATGTAACTCCTATGCCACATAATGGCTGCAGGCCCCCTAAAAAACGACGTGTGTAAAAATCTAAACATTGTAAACACTGTAAAAATATAAACATTGAAGAGATTTCAAGAGAAATAAATAATTCAATGATTTGATCAAAAATAACAAACATTCTTATGGTTCGAGAGAAAGTAACAATATCTACTCGGACACTACAGTGGAAGTGTGTTGAATCAAGAGCCGACAGTAAACGTCTTTTTTATGGACGCTTTATTATGTCTCCGCTTATGAAGGGTCAAGCGGACACAATAGGCATTGCGATGCGAAGGGGTTTGCTTGGAGAACTAGAAGGAACGTGTATCACACGCGCAAAATCTGAGAAAATACCACACGAATTTTCTACCCTAGCAGGGATTCAAGAATCAGTACATGAAATTTTAATGAATTTGAAAGAAATTGTATTGAGAAGCAATTTGTATGGAACTTGTGACGCGTCTATTTGTGTCAAAGGCCCTGGATATGTAACTGCTCAAGATATCATCTTACCACCTTCGGTGCAAATCGTTGATAATACACAGCATATAGCTATTCTAACGGAACCAATTGACTTGTGTATTGGCTTACAAATCGAAAGGACTCGTGGCTACTGTATAAAATCGCCAAATAACTTTCAAAATGGAAGTTATCCAATCGATGCTGTATTCATGCCCGTTCGAAATGTGAATCATAGTGTTCATTCTTATGGAAATGGGAATGAAAAGCAAGAGATACTTTTTCTAGAAATATGGACAAATGGGAGTTTAACTCCTAAAGAAGCACTTCATGAAGCCTCTCGGCATTTGATTGATTTATTTATTCCTTTTTTACAGGCAGAAGAAGAAAACTTACATTTAGAAAAAAGCCAACATAAGGGTACTTTACCCCTTTTTACTTTTCATAATAAATTGGCTAAACTAAAGAAAAATCAACAAGAAATAGCATTGAAATATATTTTTATTGACCAATCAGAATTGACTCCTAAGATTTATAATTGTCTCAAAAAGTCCAATATACATACATTATCGGACCTTTTAAATAAGAGTCAAGAAGACCTTATGAAAATTAAGGATCTTTGCATAGAAGATGTCAAAGAAATATTGAGAATTCTAGAAATAGAAAAGCATTTCGCAATTGATTTTGCAAAGA